CCTGAAACTAAAGTCTTAAAGAACATTTTTGATAACTTTTTTATTTTGCTCCCGCTTACTAGATTCGATTTATCTAGAGAATGTCGATTCTAATGAACGATTCATGAATATGAATGACGAATCAAAAAATTCTATACAATTATGAAAAACGGAAGGATCCCCCGGATCTGATCATTCCATTATATTGACAATTTCAAAAAACTGATCATACTATGATCATAGTATGAGGGCGGTTGGTCAAGTTGGCCCCCATCGTCTAGTGGTTTAGGACATCTCTCTTTCAAGGAGGCAGCGGGGATTCGAATTCCCCTGGGGGTAGGATACTATGAAAGGAAGTTGATCATGGATTACTAATAAGCCTAAAATTGATTCTTCCTGGGTCGATGCCCGAGCGGTTAATGGGGACGGACTGTAAATTCGTTGGCAATATGTCTACGCTGGTTCAAATCCAGCTCGGCCCAATAATCCGCTAATCTAACATGAGATGGTACAAATCCCCTGTCCTTCAGAAAGACCCAACGAAGATAAAAAAAAGAATCTAATTTTCTGCGAGATCCCCTATTTCCTTTCCCCGGGATTGTAGTTCAATCGGTTAGAGCACCGCCCTGTCAAGGCGGAAGCTGCGGGTTCGAGCCCCGCCAGTCCCGACGGATCAAAATCAAATAAATACATCAATTCATTTTTTCCCTTCTATGAACTAGTAAAGGGTGGCGAGGGGCATACTTTCATTTCCAAAGCAAACATTCCCAAAGCAAAAAGGAGTCTTTATTTCTTTTTGCTTTCCTATTTTTTCCATTTCGCTTTTATTGTTTATTTAGGTTTAGAACTATGTAATTAATCGAAGTGGAAAGGCAATCTGATGATCCTTTATCAGACGATTGTCCAAGGAAGACGCAAGGCAGGTTATAGAAAAAACAAGGAAACAGATGAGAAATAAAGGAATTTTGGATTGATTGAGTCAGGAATCCAAATTTGGATTCGGTATGGATAAAAGAACTTCCTATGTTATACTATTCAAGTCTTGACGACGGGTTGATTTGCTAGATCAGATATTGTTATTCATGATATTGATCCGATTCAAGATCATCGAGAGGTAATTCATTCATTGAATTTACAGCCGAAAGATTTATCATCTCTAGGGGATTAAATCCCGAGTTATTGCGAAGTAAAAAAACCGATGAGATTATGGAAGTAAATATTCTTGCATTTATTGCTACTACACTATTCATTCTAGTTCCTACCGCCTTTCTGCTTATCATTTACGTAAAAACAGTCAGCCAAAATGATTAATTCAAATGAATTTGAAAATTCATTTGAATTAAACTTTCCTTCTGAGTTCTTATCAAAAATTGACGAAGTCAAATGAAAAGGATTCCAATTTTACGTCTTAACTTAAATGAAACGAGCGCACTATAATCAGCAGTTTTCTAAGAGATAGATAGTATGGTAGAAAGATGCATCTTTCTACCATACTATTAACTAATAAGCAAGGGGAAACTTTGCCTATTTTTAACGCCCAAACCCTGATATGAAATAAGTCGAGAAAGCAAAAAGCGCCTTTCTCAAATTAGAAAACAAAGGGTAAATGCCCATGCCTCGCCCCAGTCAAGATCTTATTATTGCCCAGTCTCTCGTTAGACAACCACCATCCCTATATCATTTCTCCTAGAAAGTGCGTATACACGTAACAAAACGACTTATTCTTTGAAGAGTAAAGAGGGAAACAAATAAAAAAAGGGGGGTCCGTCTTCCTCAGTATCCATCTATAAAAATAGTAAGAGCCCATTCCCGTTGATTGAAATAGAAAATTTCGGAAGAATTTGAGGTTGGAATAAATTTCCAATCATCTGAATCCCTTTCTTTTCGAAATACAATACAAGGGCGGGAATCGATGAAATATCTCTTTAATTGAAAATTGAAAGAGTATGATTCATATCATAGATTACTCGATTGGAGTCCAATGAGATTCCAAATTCAGAGATTTTGATTTGAAATAGTTTCAAATCAAATGCGTTGCAGAACGATCTATAAAACAATCGATACGGTTTTATTTTTGATTCCTGAACTCAATTAGTAGTACTTCTAGAGCCCACTTCTTCCCCACACTACGAGTGAAAGGGAAAATGTAAAGACTACCATTAAAGCAGCCCAAGCGAGACTGACTATATCCATGTGCATTATGTCCCCTATCTCTATAAATACGAAGGAATTATTCCATTATTCCTCACTAATAATAGTGGAATCAATGCCGCAGAGTCAAAAAGGGGTTCTGACCGAACACTATTGAGAAAGCAATCCAATAAATCGATTATGATTTCGAATCAGGAAAGATTAAAAACACAAGCAAAATACATAGTAACATCTCAAGGAAATGGGAACATGTAGGAATAATAAGGTCTATTCTTTTTTTGTTTTGTTTACATTCTAAGTAAAAACAGAAGGGGTGAAATCACTAAAAACGAGAAATCACTATCTATTACAGATCTCTATTTCCCCATTT